AAGTTACAACAGTTTGGTCTGGCCTTATGGAATGGTTTAAGGCGCTTTGTATTTTAATACAAAGCCTTGTGATGTTGGGGCTGATGTGTTTAAGGGGCCACATTTTACGTGTACTTGTTAATTAGTTTTTAAAACTAATTTTAATGTATATATATATATATACATATAATGTGTTTTAAAGTCAAATAAACTTAGTGTTTAAAAAGTGGGGGCCGGCACGTGGGGGTTTGGGGGGGCGGCCGGGACATTGGTAAGAGTTTACTTGTTTGTAATTTGTACTAATGTAATTGATGTAATAAGAAAAATTTGGGGGTCTCCCCGAAAAGAATAGTTCTTGGGGTTGGCCTGTTTCCGGGGGGTTTACAGGCGTTATAGTAATCTCAGGAGTTGTAGGGGGGTAGGGGGGGTTTACGCTAAAAAAGGGGGTATGAGGGGGATGTAGAAGGAAAGACATTTATTATGTCCGTGATATCCCCATATGTAATGCTCAAGTAATGACTTAAAATATTTCACTATCATTACGCAGGCACAGGAGTATTCTACCCTCTCTAACCATTTCTGTATGCCCTGTGAAATGCAAAATGAAAGGATAAAAAAAAAAGAGAACCCCTTGCCCGCTAGAAAGAATGCTCGGCATGCTGGGAAATTTGGTAATATGTACTCCACCATTAGGAGATGTATGGAAAAAGCATACAATGAGCTGTAATCAATCCATGGACCTGAAATAGGAGCCAAATGCCAGGAATAGTTCACCATGTGAAACCCCTACAATTTCTGTCCCTGACCATCAATAACAGTTAGCAGCAATTAATCACTGTAGCGATGTTCTTACTACATTAAGATTCATACGAAGATAGGTATGTTGATAAATGATATGAATTCACTTATATAATTTATGGTAGTTTACAAGTTGTATCTACTGTTGATAGTCTCGCCAAGTTCCAAAAGTCCATTTATATCCCACTGATTCAAATGATTATTGTTCCTTGCTTTGGTTAATATAAACCAATGCGGATTATACATAGATATATATGAAATACATAATTGTATTTGGCATACATTTGAGGGGTTTTACATATATATGCTTTATGCGACATTATTTATGGCGGAGCCCGGCTTGTTTGTCAGGGGGTAGTTTAACTTAGAATTCTAGCTTTGGGAGCTAGTGGTGGGAGTTTAATTCTCCTCTCTCTGAAGCGCTAGGGGGGACTTTAACCTCCGACGTTCGGCTTACAAGGCCGATGCTCTAATTCTCTGAGCTACTAGGGCAGTTTCATTTTAGAGCTTTATTTTCTGCTCATCCGGTTGCGGGAATAAAAATTAGGAAAAGGGCGAAATACAGGACGGAGGCTACTTGACCTACTGTAATAAATGGGTGTTCTACTGGCATGCCTCCGATTCATGTTAAAATTGCGACGTCGGCTACGAGTGTTCAAAATAAGATTTGTGTTAGGGGACGAAACATTAATCCTCGTTGTTTTGAGGTGTGTAGTAGAGGGACTACTATAAGAATTAGGATGGAGGCGAGTAATGCTAGTACACCTCCAAGTTTATTAGGGATCGACCGCAAGATGGCGTATGCAAACAGAAAGTATCATTCTGGCTTAATGTGAGGCGGGGTGACCAGGGGGTTTGCTGGAATAAAATTATCGGGGTCTCCTAGAAGGTTGGGAGAAAAAAGCGCTAGGACGGAAAGTGCTAGGAGGAGGATTACGAAGCCAAAAAGGTCTTTATAGGTAAAGTAGGGGTGGAAGGGGATTTTGTCTGCGTTGGAGCTAATTCCTGTGGGGTTACTTGACCCGGTTTCGTGTAGAAATAAAAGGTGTAAAATTACTATGGCTGCAATAATAAAGGGGAAGAGGAAGTGGAAGGCAAAGAACCGTGTGAGGGTGGCGTTATCAACTGAGAACCCCCCTCAAATTCATTGTACCAGGGTGTTTCCTACATAAGGAACAGCTGAGAGGAGGTTGGTAATTACTGTTGCACCTCAGAAGGATATTTGTCCTCATGGAAGCACATACCCCACAAAGGCTGTCATTATCACAAGAAGTAGAAGTACAACTCCAATGTTTCAGGTTTCTTTATATAGGTATGAGCCATAGTACAGGCCTCGTCCAACGTGGAGGTACAGGCAGATAAAGAAGAAGGAGGCTCCGTTGGCATGGAAATTTCGGATTAGCCAGCCGTAGTTTACATCTCGGCAGATGTGGGCGACTGAGGAGAAGGCAGTAGCAATATCAGCTGTGTAGTGTATTGCTAAGAATAGGCCTGTTAGGATTTGGGCAATTAAGCATAGTCCTAGTAGGGAGCCAAAGTTTCATCATGTTGAAATGTTAATTGGGGTTGGCAAATCGACTAGTGCGTCGTTTACAATTTTAAGTAGGGGGTGTGTTTTTCGTAGGCTGGCCATTAAGGTTCTTGTAGTTAAATAATAACGGTGGTTTTTCAAGTCGTTAATCCTGGTTAAAGTCCGGGCAGGAATTATGACTTATCTTATGTCTGTTCTTTTATTGGGGCTTGTGCTTGGGTTGGTAGGGGTTGCTTCTAACCCATCTCCTTATTATGCTGCTTTAGGGCTTGTTTTGGTAGCTGGGGCGGGGTGTGGTATTTTAGTTGTGTGTGGCGGGGGCTTTTTATCATTAGTTTTATTTTTAATTTATTTGGGGGGGATACTGGTAGTATTTGCGTACTCTGCAGCTTTGGCTGCGGAGCCTTACCCGGAGGCTTGAGGGGGGCGAGCTGTTTTTGGGTACGTACTTATTTACATTATATTGGTGTTGGGCGCTTCTTGGTGGGCAGGAGGGGGGTGATATGAGGGATCTTGGGTGCCAGTTTATGAACTTAAATCTTTTTCAGTAGTTCCAGGAGATTTTGGAGGGGTGGCGTTAATGTTTTCTTTTGGTGGGGTAATGCTTATTCTTGGGGCGTGGGTGTTATTGTTAACGTTGTTTGTTGTTTTAGAGTTAATTCGGGGGCTTAGTCGGGGGGCGCTTCGTGCTGTTAGGGTAGGAGAATCAGTAGAACGAGGGAGAAGGTTAAGAAAAATAGGGTTAAGTAGGTTTTAATAATACCTTGTTGGACATTACTTGTTAGGGTAATTATGGGGATTTGAGCCAGGGTTATAGATTTTGGTCCGATTTTTTCTAATCATGTTTGGTCTACTATTTGGGTGGCTACAGTTTGTCCTAGTGTGAGAGATATTTTTGGGAGGAGGCGGTGAACCAAGCTGGGAAAGAATCCTAGTATGTTGGAGAAATTGTGGGGCTTTAGTTTAGGGGCGGCTTTAAGTTGAGAGGTAGTTAGTTGGGCAAGTTCAAGTGCAGTTAAAAGTCCTAGGATTGTCACGGCCAGGGCGGCAAGTTTAAGTGGGAGGGGCATGGTTAGGACAGGGGTCTTTAGGGGGGAGTAATTTAGTGTGATTAAGAGGCCTGCAATAATGCTTCCTAGCGCAAGTCGTTTTAGGGGGTTGATGACGGCGGGGTTATTTTCATTAATAGGTGCTAGGGGGGTGAATCGGGGGTGGCCTATAGACACGAAGTAGACGACTCGGAGGCTGTAAATAGCCGTGAAGGATGTTGCTAGGAGGGTGAGGGCGAGGGCTCAGGCGTTAATATGGGATGTGTTTAGGGCTTCGATGATTGCATCTTTTGAAAAGAATCCTGCTAGGAAGGGGGTGCCGGTTAATGCTAGACTACCAATTGTTAGGCAGGAGGAGGTGAAGGGGGTCAGGTTTTGTATGCCTCCCATTTTTCGGATATCCTGTTCGTCGTTTAGGGCGTGAATAATAGAGCCAGAGCATAAAAATAGTATTGCTTTGAAGAAGGCGTGGGTACAGATGTGCAGGAATGCTAGTTGGGGCTGATTTAGGCCGATTGTCACTATTATAAGGCCAAGTTGGCTTGAGGTAGAGAATGCAACAATTTTTTTGATATCATTTTGTGTTAGGGCACAGGTGGCGGTAAATAGGGTGGTGAGTGCCCCGAGGCAGAGGCAAGTGGATAGTGCAGTTTGGTTATTTTCTATTATAGGGCTGAGGCGAATTAAGAGGAAAATGCCGGCAACAACTATAGTGCTGGAATGGAGTAGGGCAGATACTGGTGTTGGGCCCTCTATGGCTGAGGGAAGTCAAGGATGGAGGCCAAATTGGGCTGACTTGCCCGTGGCTGCAAGGATGAGGCCTAAAAGGGGAATAGTCATGTCTAGGTCTTTAGAAAGAGTAAATAGTTGTTGGATTTCTCAGGAATTTAGGGTTGTGGCTAATCATGCCATGCTTAGGATTAGTCCGATATCCCCAACTCGATTGTATAGGACGGCTTGAAGAGCCGCGGTGTTGGCGTCTGCTCGTCCGTATCATCAGCCAATTAGTAGGAAGGATATAATTCCGACTCCTTCTCAGCCAATGAAGAGTTGAAATATATTGTTTGCTGAGACTAGAATAATTATTGCTACTAAGAAAATTAACAGATATTTGAAAAATCGGTTGATCTGAGGGTCTGCATGCATATATCATAATGCAAATTCTAGAATGGCTCATGTGACATAGAGGGCAATTGGGATAAAGACAATGGAGTAGTGGTCAAATTTAAAGCTCATATTAATGTCAAAGGTGTTTGTGTTTATTCAAGCTCAGTTTGTAATAATAGTTTCAGTACCCTCGTTTAGAAATAAGAATAGTGGGGCTAAACTTACAAAGAATGCTGTTTTTACGGCTGTTTTTACGTGGGTTGAGGCTCAGTTGTGGGGGGTTGATTTTGGGGAAAGTGCTGTTAAGATTGGGAAAAGTAAGAGCACTATAACAACTAAGAGGCAGGAGCTAGTTGTAATTATAATTGGGTGCATAGCTTTTACTTGGATTTGCACCAAGAGTTTTTGGTTCCTAAGACCAATGGATGAGCTGTTATCCTTTAAAAGCTCGAGGGAGCCTTGGGGTTTAACCAAGGGGGTGAAGATTAGCAGTATTCATTGCCGTCGGGCCACTCTCGGTGGATAAGAGGGGTTTAACCTCTATTTTTAGAATCACAATCTAACATTTTTGTTAAATTATATCTACTAGGCGCATCATCCTGAGATTAAGGCAGGTTTGGTGATAAGCATAATTAAGGGGAGGAGGTGTAAGGTTATGAGGAGGTGTTCTCGGGTGTGGGAGGGGGCTAAAGCAATGATGTGTGGTGGGAGGGGGCCCCGCTGGGTTATTAAAAATAGGTAAAGGGAATAGCCTGCAGTAATTAATGTCCCAGTCCCAGTAAGAGCAATGGTAAATCATGACCAGTTAAATAAAGAGGAGATAATTATAATTTCTCCTATTAAGTTGGGCAGGGGAGGGAGTGCTAGATTAGCCAGGCTAGCTGTAAATCATCAGGTTGCTATTAGAGGCATAACTATTTGTAATCCTCGGGCGAGTAGTATTGTTCGGCTATGAGTTCGCTCATAGTTTGTGTTAGCTAAGCAGAAAAGGGCAGAGGATGCAAGGCCGTGGGCAATTATTAAGATTAGGGCTCCTGTAAAGCCTCAAGGGGTTTGGATTAAGATTCCACCTGCTACAAGTCCTATGTGACTTACTGAGGAGTAAGCGATTAAAGATTTTAGGTCCGTTTGTCGTAAGCAAATTGAGCCAGTTATGATTACGCCTCATAGGGCTAAAATAATAAATGGGAAAATTATCTCTTTTGAAAGGGGGTTTAGTGTAACTATAATGCGCATTATTCCGTACCCCCCTAATTTTAATAGAACGGCAGCAAGAATTATAGAGCCAGCGATGGGGGCTTCTACGTGGGCTTTGGGAAGTCAAAGGTGTACACCATAGAGGGGTATTTTTACTAGGAATGCAATTATACAGCCGGCCCATCAAAGTTTATGGCCTCAAGATGTTATGAGGTTTAAGTCATTATACTGGGTAGTTAATATGGAGAGTGTCCCTGTAGAATTTTGGAGTAAAAGTAAGGCTACTAAGAGGGGGAGGGAGCCTGCGAGGGTGTAAAATAAAAAGTAGGTGCCCGCGTTTAGGCGCTCTTTTTGGTTTCCTCACCGGGTGATAATAATAAGGGTAGGAATAAGGGTAGCTTCAAATATAACATAAAATATTAAAATTTCTGTTGCACCGAAAGCGAGGATTAGGAAAAATTGGAGAGAGGAGAGAAGGGTAATATAAACTCGTTGGCGGTTGAGGGGCTCTTGGGCTATATGGTGCTGGCTGGCCAAAATTATTAAAGGTAGTAGTCAGCAGGTAAGAATAAGGAGAGGGGTAGATAAGGGGTCTGTGCCTATTAGGGTATTTAGGGTGGTTCATCCAGTTTCTGAAGAGTTTTTTAACCAGTGTAGGCTAATTAAGGCAATAATTGTACTGTGGGCAAGGGTGGTTGGTCAAAGTCATTTACTGGGGGTTAGCCAGGCTGTTGGAAAGAGCATTAGGGTTGGGATTAAAATTTTTAACATTGGAGAAGATTTAAGCTTTGTAAGCGGTCTGTGCCGTGTGTCCGGGCAGTGGCTACGAGGAGGGCTAGCCCGGCGCTAGCTTCACAGGCTGAGAATGCTAATATAAGTATGGGGGAGGTTGCATAACCGGTTGCATCTAGTTGAAGGGCTCAGAGGGACAGGGCAATAAAAAGTGATAATATTATACCTTCTAGGCATAAAAGTGCAGATAGTAGGTGGGTTCGGTGGAAGGCGAGGCCCATAAACCCTAAGATGAAGGCTGATGAGACAGAAAAGTGGATGGGGGTCATTAGACAATTGTGGAATTTAACCACAAACTTTTGAGCCGAAATCAAATGTTTTACTTATACTAATTATCTATTCTGCTCATTCTAGGCCTCCTTGAAGTCACTCATAAATAAGGCCGAGGGTGAGTAATATTAATACAGCTGTAGCTCAAATGAAGGTTAGGGTTGGGTCATTCAGTTGATCTCCTCAGGGGAGGGGCAATAGGAGGGCAATTTCTAAGTCAAAGAGGAGGAAAAGAATAGCAACTAAAAAGAAGCGGAGGGAAAAGGGGAGTCGTGCGCTTCCTAATGGGTCGAAGCCACACTCATAGGGGGAGAGCTTTTCAGAGTCTGGGCTTAGTTGAGGCAGCCAAAATGAGACGGTTGCTAAAACTAAGGAGATAAGGGCGGAGATAAGTATAATTGTTGAGACTAGGTTCATTATTTTTCCTTGGGCTTTAACCAAGACCGGGTGGTTGGAAGCCACTTATACTCTCTGTTGTACTAGAAAAATTATGAGCCTCATCAGTAAATAGAAATATAAAGGAATAGTCATACGACATCAACAAAGTGTCAGTATCAAGCTGCTGCCTCAAACCCAAAGTGGTGGTCAGAGGTGAAGTGAAATTGGATTTGTCGGAGGAGGCAGACAGCTAGAAATGTGGACCCGATAATCACATGAAGTCCGTGGAAGCCTGTCGCAACAAAGAAAGTTGCGCCATAAACTCCATCGGCAATGGTAAAGGGGGCTTCATAATATTCTATAGCTTGTAGAAAAGTAAAATAAAACCCCAGAAGAATTGTTAATGTAAGGGATTGAATAGCCTGTTTTCGTTCGCCTTCTATAATGCTATGGTGGGCTCATGTTACAGTAACCCCGGAAGCTAGAAGGACGGCAGTATTAAGAAGAGGGACTTCAAATGGGTCAAGTGCTGTAATGCCTGTGGGGGGTCAACACCCCCCTAATTCAGGGGTGGGTGCGAGGCTTGAGTGGTAAAATGCTCAAAAGAACCCAAGGAAGAAGAAAACTTCTGATGTGATGAAAAGGATTATTCCATATCGAAGGCCTTTTTGGACTGGGGGTGTGTGGTGGCCTTGGAATGTCCCTTCTCGTACAATGTCTCGTCACCATTGGTATATGGTTAGAAGAAGAAGGATTAAGCCAAGGGTTATAAGGGTTGTAGAGTGGAAGTGGAATCAAATTGCTAGTCCAGATGTTATAAGCAGGGCGGCTACTGCGCCTGTAAGAGGTCAGGGGCTTGGGTCAACTATATGATATGCGTGAGCTTGGTGGGCCATTATACATTTTCTTGTAAATAAAGACTTAATAATAAGACAAAGACATATGCTTGGATTATGGCAACTGCCACTTCTAAAAGGGTAAGGAGAAAGAGTAGTAGTGAAGTGAGAAGAGCTACTGTTGGTATCAATGGGAGGAGGACGAAAGCAGCTGTAGCAATTAATTGAATCAGTAAGTGGCCGGCTGTGAGGTTAGCAGTTAGTCGTACTCCCAAGGCGAGGGGTCGGATAAATAGACTAATTGTCTCAATAATAATTAGAATAGGGATAAGTGCGGTGGGGGTTCCTTCTGGGAGGAGGTGGCCTAAAGCATGTGTTGGTTGATTATGTATACCAATAATTACTGTGGCCAGTCATAGGGGGACGGCAAAGCCCATATTTAGGGAGAGTTGGGTAGTGGGGGTGAAGGTGTATGGAAGTAGGCCTAATATATTAATAGTAATTAAGAAGATTATTAAGGAAGCAAAAATAAGGGCTCATTTATGGCCTCCTACATTAATAGGAAGGAGGAGTTGTTGAGTAAACCGACTAATAAATCAGCCTTGGATAGTTAGGAGGCGGTTGTTTAATCATCGGGGGGAGGGGGCGGGGAATAGAAGTCATGGGAGGGTGAGGGCCACTAGAATTAGTGGAATACCTAAGTATGTGGGGCTTAAAAATTGGTCGAAGAAGCTTAATGTCATGGTCAGTTTCAGGGGCTAGGTTTTATTGTTTCGGTGGTTTGAGGGGTTGGCTCATTAGTAAAATTGTGTGCCAGGATTTTGGGAGGAATTACGGCTAAGAACACTAGTCATGAGAATACGAAGATTATTAATCAAGGGGCTGGGTTGAGCTGAGGCATGTCACTAGGGGTGGTTGGGGGTCACCAATCTTTAGCTTAAAAGGCTAATGCTAATCCCGGTTTAGCTTCTTAGTGAGGCATCTTCAAGTATTAGGGAGGATCAATTTTCAAAGTGTTCAAGGGGGACCGCTTCAACTACAATAGGTATAAAACTGTGATTAGCCCCGCAGATTTCTGAACATTGACCATAAAATACCCCGGGGCGGGAGGCAATAAAGGCTGTTTGGTTTAGGCGGCCAGGGACGGCGTCTATTTTTACCCCTAGGGCTGGGACTGCTCAGGAGTGAAGAACATCTTCTGCTGATACAAGAATACGAATTGGGGATTCTACTGGGACTACTATTCGATGGTCTGCTTCTAATAGTCGGAATTGACCTGGCACTAGGTCTTGGGTTGGGATTATATAGGAGTCAAAGCCTAGGTCTTCATAGTCTGTATACTCGTAGCTTCAGTATCATTGGTGTCCTATAGCTTTAATAGTGAGGTGGGGGTCATTAATTTCATCCATAAGATAAAGAATTCGAAGGGAGGGGAGGGCAATTAAAATAAGGATTACTGCGGGGAGCACAGTCCAGATAATTTCAATTTCTTGGGAGTCTAAAATATGTTTATTTGTTAGTTTGGTTGAAACCATTGCAACAATAATGTAAAGAACTAATGTACTAATTAAGAATACAATTATTAGTGCATGGTCATGAAAGTGGAGAAGTTCTTCTATAACGGGGGAGGCCGCGTCTTGGAATCCTAGTTGAGAGGGATGAGCCATTCTAGCAATGCTTAAGATACGTGGGACTCAAACCCACATTTTTGCCTTGACAAAGCAATGTAATGGCATTTTACTAGTATCTTATAAAGAAAGTGACAGAGTGGTTATGTGGTTGGCTTGAAACCATCAAATGGGGGTTCAATTCCTCCCTTTCTCGTTTGCTAAACTAATTTGTACGAATGCCGGCTCTTCAAATGTGTGATAAGGGGGAGGGCAGCCGTGAAGTCACTCAACGTTTGTTGAGGTTATTTCCACTGATAGGACTTCCCGTTTTGCAGCAAAGGCTTCTCAGATAATAAAAAGGAATATAATTACTGCTACTAATGATACGAGAGACCCAATAGAGGAGACTGTATTTCATAGTGTATAGGCATCGGGGTAGTCTGAGTAACGCCGTGGCATTCCAGCTAAGCCTAAGAAGTGTTGGGGAAAAAATGTTAGGTTTACTCCTAAAAATATAACGAAAAAATGAATTTTTGTTCATGTACTGTGGAGTGTGTAGCCTGAAAATAAGGGGAACCAGTGAACAAATGCAGCAACAATTGCAAATACAGCCCCTATTGATAGTACATAGTGGAAGTGGGCAACTACATAATAGGTGTCGTGAAGAACAATATCTAAAGATGAGTTGGCTAAAACAATTCCTGTTAAGCCCCCCACAGTAAAGAGGAAAATAAAGCCTAGTGCCCATAGGAGGGGGGTCTCTCATTTAATAGAGCCTCCATGTAGGGTGGCCAGTCAGCTAAATACTTTTACTCCTGTTGGGATGGCGATAATTATTGTGGCAGATGTAAAGTATGCTCGTGTGTCTACATCTATCCCTACTGTAAACATGTGATGGGCTCAGACGATAAAGCCAAGAAGGCCAATTGCTATCATGGCTCAGACTATTCCTATATAGCCAAAGGGTTCTTTTTTCCCTGAGTAGTAGGCAACAATATGTGAGATCATCCCAAACCCGGGGAGAATTAAAATGTATACTTCAGGGTGCCCAAAAAATCAGAATAAGTGTTGGTATAAAATTGGGTCTCCCCCTCCGGCGGGATCAAAGAAAGAGGTATTTAGATTACGGTCTGTAAGAAGTATTGTAATTCCAGCTGCTAGAACTGGGAGTGAAAGGAGAAGAAGAACTGCTGTAATTAACACGGCCCATACAAATAAAGGGGTTTGATATTGTGAGATGGCGGGAGGTTTTATGTTAATAATTGTTGTAATGAAATTAATAGCCCCTAGAATTGAGGAAATACCTGCTAAGTGAAGGGAAAAAATGGTTAGATCTACGGAAGCTCCTGCGTGGGCTAAATTGCCTGCTAGGGGTGGGTAAACTGTTCACCCTGTCCCAGCTCCGGCTTCAACCCCTGATGAGGCGAGGAGGAGAAGGAAGGAAGGGGGGAGAAGTCAAAAGCTCATATTGTTTATTCGGGGGAAGGCCATATCTGGGGCTCCAATCATTAGCGGGACGAGTCAATTTCCAAAGCCCCCGATCATAATTGGTATTACTATAAAGAAAATTATTACAAAAGCATGGGCTGTAACGATTACATTATAAATTTGGTCATCCCCAAGGAGTGCCCCCGGTTGGCTGAGTTCAGCTCGAATAAGGAGGCTTAGGGCTGTTCCGACCATGCCGGCTCAGGCACCAAATACTAAATAAAGGGTACCAATGTCTTTGTGGTTAGTTGAGAAAAATCAGCGGGTGATTGCCACAGGTAGGGTGGCTGAGTGTTAAGCGGTGGATTGTAGCCCCATAAACAGAGGTTTAATTCCTCTCCCCATCAAGTTCCGAGGTGTTAGCATGTTAGATTGCAAATCTAAAGTAGTAGGCGAAACCCTACCGGAACTTTCCCCCTTTCCCCGCAGGCGGGGGAAAGAGTAGGTGGATGCTCGCTGGTTAGAGTACTTAGCTGTTAACTAAGCTTATGTGGGATCGAGGCCCTCCCACCTAGAAAGGCTTTAGCTTAATTAAAGTGTCTGTTTTGCACGCAGAAGATGGGGGATAAAGTCCCGCAAGTCTTACAAGGACTGGGGGATTTTCACCCCCACTTAGGGCTTTGAAGGCCTTTGGTCTTGTGTTATCCTAAGTCCTTATAGGGCCAGGAGGGTAGGGGTTATTGGTAGGAGAAGTATGGTGAGGGCAATTGAAATTGATAGGGGGGCTGTTGATTGGGCAGATTTTAATCGTCAGGGGGCAGTATTTATTGTTGTGTTAGGGGAAGTTGTGAGTGTTATTGCGTAGGAGAGGCGGAGGTAAAAGTATAGGCTAAGGAGGGCACTTAGTGCAGCAATGGTGGCGGTGAGGGGAAGTTCTTGTTTGGTTAGTTCTTGGAGAATAAGTCATTTGGGCATAAATCCTGAAAGGGGCGGTAGTCCTCCTAGGGAGAGCAAGATGAGAGGGGTTAGGGCGGTTAGAATGGGGGTCTTTGCTCAGGATGTTGATAAAGTGTTTATATTTAAGGTGTGGTTTGTTTTAAACACTAAAAATATGGACATTGTTATAATAATGTATATAATAAGGGCTATGAGTGTTAATTTAGGGTTGAAGGTAATAATTAAAACTATTCAGCCTAGGTGGGCGATGGAAGAGTAGGCCATGATTTTACGTAGTTGGGTCTGGTTTAGGCCGCCTCACCCCCCTACCATAGTGGAAATTAGTCCAATAGTAATTAATAAGTTGGAGTTAAGGGAGGGAATTTGGAGGAGAAGTGATAGAGGGGCCAATTTTTGTCAGGTGGAAATAATTAAGCCCGTGGTTAGGTCTAATCCTTGGAGGACCTCTGGCAATCAGAAGTGTGCGGGCGCGAGCCCAAGCTTTAATATTAGTGCTAGTGTAAGTATTGCAGTTGGGACAGTTTGGGTTATTTGTTGAATTTCTCATTGACCTGTAATTCAGGCGTTGGTCAGGCTGGCGAATAGGATCAGGGCTGCTGCGGTTGCTTGGGTGAGGAAATATTTGGTTGTGGCTTCAACTGCTCGGGGGTGGTGGTGTTGGGCTATTAGTGGGATAATAGCCAGTGTATTAATTTCTAGTCCTATTCAGGCTAATAGTCAGTGGGAACTAGCAAAGGTAACAGTGGTTCCTAGTCCGAGGCCTAAGATGAGGAGGGAGAGGACAAGCGGGTTCATTAGTAAAGGAAGGAGTTTAACCAACATGTTTGGGGTATGGGCCCAAAAGCTTTATTTAGCTGACTTTACTAGGAAGTGGTGTAGTGGAAGCACTTGGAGTTTTGATCTCCAAAGGGTGGGTTCGAGTCCCCCCTTTCTAAGGGGTTGGAGGGCTTTTCTCCCTCATATTTCACTCTATCAAAGTGGCCCTATATTCAGGCACAACCCCTTTTAAATTTGAGGAGGGATGCTCGCGAGTGAAAGGGGCAGGGCCAGGTGTCAAATTACTATTGCTAGGGTAATGGGTAAGAAGTTTTTTCATACTAGATGTATTAGTTGGTCATATCGGAATCGTGGGTATGATGCCCGAACTCATAAGAATACTATTGAAAGGATGGCGGCTTTAGTTATAATATTAGTTGAGGTGAGTTCGGGGAAACTAGGAATAGTAGAGGCTCCAAAAAATAAGATTGCAGATAGGGTATTTATTAAGAGAATATTTGCGTATTCTGCTAAAAATAAAAGGGCAAAGGGCCCTCCAGCGTACTCTACATTAAAGCCTGACACAAGTTCTGATTCCCCTTCGGTTAAATCAAATGGGGCTCGGTTGGTTTCTGCAAGTGTTGAAATATACCATATTGCGGTTAAAGGTCATGCAGGGAGGGTTAGTCAAGTGGCTTCTTGGGTTTCGTTAAAGGTTTGTAAGGTAAATCCTCCGGATAGGAGGATAACGCTTAGGAGAATAAGGCCGAGGCTAACTTCATAAGAAATGGTTTGGGCGACTGCGCGTAGGGCTCCCACTAGGGCGTATTTTGAATTTGAGGCTCAGCCTGATCCTAAAATTGAGTAGACTGCTAGGCTAGAGAGAGCAAGTATAAATAAAATACCTAGATTTAGATCAATGACGGGAAATGGAAGTGGGAGGGGGGCCCATAATACTAGGGCTAAAGTGAGGGCCAATATAGGGGAAAAGATGAATAGGGCGGGGGAGGAGGTGGAAGGCCGGATGGGTTCTTTAATAAATAGCTTAGCCCCGTCTGCGATGGGCTGAAGAAGTCCGTAAGGTCCTACAATGTTGGGGCCTTTTCGTAGTTGCATATACCCTAGGACTTTGCGTTCAATAAGGGTCAGGAAAGCAACTGCTAATAGGATGGGCACTATATAGGCTAACGGGTTAAGAATATAGGTGATGACGGTTGTTAACATAGTTGAGGAGAGGATTTGAACCTCTATGTGAAGGGCTTAGGTCTTCTGCAATTGCCGGGTTCTGCCACCTTAACATACTATTTTCTTAAGTAGAGTAGTAGCCCCCTTTACCTTCTTTATTTGGTTTCAGTAGTTGGGGGTAAGGCATACTTGGAGCATGGGCCTTTTCTTCTCGGTCCTTTCGTACTGGAAAAGAATATTTCATAGATAGAAACTGACCTGGATTACTCCGGTCTGAACTCAGATCACGTAGGACTTTAATCGTTGAACAAACGAACCCTTAATAGCGGCTGCACCATTAGGATGTCCTGATCCAACATCGAGGTCGTAAACCCCCTTGTCGATATGGGCTCTGGAAGGGGATTGCGCTGTTATCCCTAGGGTAACTCGGTTCGTTGATCGGTTGCCCGGATCATTTAGGTCAGAATTTCTGATACTTAGAGCTGTGGCTCTTGGTTTTAGGAGTAAAACTCTCAGTCCTCGTGGGGGTTTTGTTTTTCCCCGCGGTCGCCCCAACCAAAGACAGTTGTGCAGGGGTCATTGGGCTTTTCTTTTTTGTCTTAAAGTATTTTTCGTGATCTGCACTAGGTCTGAAGCTCCATAGGGTCTTCTCGTCTTATGTTATTATCCCCGCTTCTGCACGGGGAGATCAATTTCATTGACTTGAAAAAGGAGACAGCTAAGCCCTCGTGGTGCCATTCATACGGGTCTTCATTTAAAAGACAAGTGATTGCGCTACCTTCGCACGGTCAAAATACCGCGGCCGTTAAACTTAAAGTCACAGGGCAGGCGGGACCTCTTATATTTATTATTCAAGAGGCGATGTTTTTGGTAAACAGGCGAGGCTTTGGTTTGCCGAGTTCCTTCTTTTTCTTTTTGTCTTTCCTTAAATACACTCCTGTGTTGGGTTAACGATTATAGGTGAAAGGTTTTCTAGTTTGGTCTATTAATTTTCACTTCCCTCTTATTTTGGGGTCGGTTAGTGGTCGGTGGCTTATCCGTTCCGGTGTACACATGTGTTGGGAGAAGTTATAACTTCTTATTACTCATTTTAGCATTATCACTCTCATGGGGGCATGAGATGGCCTGATAAATATCAGAGGTGGGAGATTCATTAACATTATAAAAGGAGTAATAGGTTTATTTTAGCTTTAACGCTTTCTATTTAGGTGGCTGCTTTTAGGCCCACTAAAATAAGGTTCCTTAATCTATTTTGATCTTTGGCCATCTGTAAAAGGTGTTTCTATTAAAAAGGAGCTGTACCTCCTTTAACTAACTCCTCTGGTTTCCTGTGTCCAATTTTAGTAGTACTAAGGTGGGGCAGTAAGCCGGGGGGCTGAACTTCTATTCATTTCTCAGGCAACCAGCTATAACTATGCTCGGTAGGTTTATCACCTCTACTCAAAGCTCTTCCCACCCTTTTGCCACAGGGACGGGTTGGCCCCAATTGGGCTGTCTTGGAGTAGCTCGCTTAGTTTCGGGGTTCCAAACTATAGGTCTCTTTGCTTGGGTCTTACTTGCTAAATCATGATGCAAAAGGTACGAGTTGGGGTCTCTGCTATATTAGGCTTATTTGATTTGTTTCACTTCTTTTTCAGCGTTCCCTTGCGGTACTTTGTCTATAGCTCCTGGTCCCTTTTCTATCGCCTTTACTTAGGGGGAAAAATGGTTTGTTATGGGGTTTTAGGTTATCTATTATTAGTAGTATTAAACTTTTAAAAATGTCTTTTGAGCTAGCAATTGGGCGTCAGGGTGGCTCGATTTGCACGGGCGGCTTCTCGGTGTAAGGGAGATGCTTTACTATTTTAGCTACACTCTGGTTTGTCCAAGCGCACCTTCCGGTACGCTTACCATGTTACGACTTGCCTCCCCTTTATTTAATAAAAGTTTTAATGAAATGTTTAGGGGCAATTTGGGGAGAGTGACGGGCGGTGTGTGCGCGCTTCAGGGCCAGTTTCAGTGGGACGCTCTATTTGCCACTTACTGCTAAATCCTCCTTTAGGTGTATGTTTCAATACATCATTCGTATGCTCTCAAGAGAGAATGTAGCCCATTTCTTCCCGCCTCATGCGCTACACCTCGACCTGACGTTTTGAGTTTTACTAATTTTGCTTACTGTTTTACCTTCACAGGGTAAGCTGACGACGGCGGTATATAGGCGGTGTTAACAAGGGGCGGTGAGGTTTAACGGGGGTTATCAGTTCTAGAACAGGCTCCTCTAGGGGGGTCTAAAGCACCGCCAAGTCCTTTGGGTTTTAAGCTGGTGCTCGTAGTTCCCAGGCGGATGGGAAGGGTATTGCTTCCATCAAGGTTTACGGCTGCACATAGTGGGGTATCTAATCCCAGTTTGTTTTGCAGCTTTCGTGGGGTCGGGTAAGTTGGGGCCACTTTTGTGGGGGATTTTCATATCCTCGTTTGCGTATAACAGCTCTGGGGATGTTTAGCCCTAGTTGTTTAGTTTTCCTAACCACGCTTTACGCCGTTGGGCTATCAACTTGGGCCTCTCGTATAACCGCGGTGGCTGGCACGAGTTTTACCGGCCCTTTAAACTTTAACTAAGTCAAGTTTTCACTTATAGCTTAATTTTTATCACTGCTGAGTTCCCTTGGGGGTGTGGCTAAGCAAGGCGTCTTGGGCTGCTAAAGCGTGCCTGATGCCAGCTCCTTAATTCCGGGCAGGGTATTTAGGGCATTCTCACGGGGGTGCGGAGACTTGCATGTGTAAATTTGGTTAAAGCTGATAGAAAAGTCAGGACCAAGCCTTTGTGCTTCTGAGGCTTTCTAGGGCCTATCTTAACATCTTCAGTGTTATGCTTTAATTAAGCTACAGGAAC